GCATATCCGACCAAATCGATTGAGAATATCCGAATCTGATAAATCGGCCCGAATCGGCTTACTAATGGGATGACCCGAACCAGTACAAAATTTCGCTTTAGCCAATGATCTAATCATTGGAATAATTGGGACTCGGGTATCAAACTTCTTACTAGGAATCTCCATTAGAAATGCATTTTCTAGCAGTTGCGTCCTTATCACTGAAGGATTTCGCCGTACACTTGAAAGATAACTCAAAAACTCGAAGGAATGATTGGAATTGGAAAATGGGTTTATATTAATTCTATCTGCTTGAGACCACAAGTAAAAATAACATTGCCATAAAATGGCAATGTGATATCGCCATTTATTCATCAGAAGAAAACTTCCCCTTGAAGCCAGAATGGATTTTCCTTGATATCTGACATAATGTATGAAAGGATACTTGAACAACCATAGGATATTCTGTAAATCCTTACGAAATATTTCGGGAGGATGTTCCATTTTTCCATAGAAGTATGTTCGCTCAAGAAGGTTTCCAAAAGATGTTGATCGTAAAGAAAAAGATTGTTTACGGAGAAACATGAATAGGGATTCCCATTCATATACATGATAATTATATAGGAACAAGAAGAATCTTTGATTTTCTTTTGAAAAAAAAGAGATGGATTTCTTTTGAGTAATCAGACTACCCCAATTACGAGACTCGTGGAGAAAGAGTCGGAATAAATGTAAAGAGGGAGCATCTTGTATCCAAGAGCGGAGGTTTTGAACCAAGATTTCCAGATGAATGGGATAGGGTATTAGTATATCTGACACATTATTTAAATGTGATAATTTATCCTCGCAAAAGGAAAATGTTGAATGAATTGATCGTAAATTCTGATATTTTTGTGGATCTTTGCCTTCTTGAGAAGACACTAATCGCAGTGAGAATTTCATTTCCAAAATGACTGCAAATCCTGCGGATACCATTTTATAATACAATTTTTGGGGGGTAAAAGCATTAGCTGAAATAATCAAACACTTCTGTTGATACATTCGACTAATTAAACGTTTCACAAGCAGTAAACTGGATTTATTGTCATAACCTAAATTTTCCACGGGTTCGTAAGGACTGGATCCCTTTAAACCATGATCCTGAGCAAGGGCATAAAGAGACTCCTGAAAAAGAAGTGGATAGAGGAAGTCTTGTTGCTGAGATCTATCCATTTCTAAATCTGCTTGTAATTCCTCCATTTGAAATTCGCTTTGAAACAAAAGCAAAGGGTTTATTGGGTTAGCAAATGATACATAGTACGATACAGTCAAAACAGGGTATATAGTAAGAAAATACCTCGGTGAGAACAGATAAGCGAATCAATGGATCCTATCTTTTTCCATCCACTCGGTTTGTGTTCGTTATAAAATAACGAGATGGTTCGAAATCCTTTATTGTTGCAACCCGATCGTTCTTTTGACTTTGGAATAATTTCTCTTTATCAATATACCGTTTCTGATACACATGAATCTCCACTCCATAGATAATCGAATGGAGGTAGAAAGAAAATAATTAGGATTCATAAAAAAAAAGGGGGGTATAATCCACTTATGGGAGAACCTTTTCCCGCACCAGGCACTAATCCATTTTTAACATCTAATTAGATCGGGTAATAATTCGAATTCAGAACAGAAGCTCGTTGCTTTTTGCTTCCCTATAATTGGAACCAGAGGGCTCTATCCATTTATTCAATCGACCCAACCGTGAATTTAGTTTGTCCCGGTACAAGAATACTAAAAAAACTGGATTTTGTCCGTTAAGGATCAAGTATTCTCAGAGTTTTACATTGATACGACATGCTGCTTTTTCCACTCATCCCCTTTCAGGATCAGTCGTGGTCTTACAAACTCTACCAATGGTATGTACGAATACGTTGCTTCATCCAAATGTGTAAAAGATTCTAGGCGCACTTAAAAGCCGAGTACTCTACCGTTGAGTTAGCAACCCGAATAAGGTAATTAGAATCCGTAGATACGAGCGCAAGCAAACAAAAATAAAGAGATTAGATTGCACGACCACATCAACAAATAACAAAATGGAACTCACAACGAAATCTAAAAAAAGAATTTTCTAGTCGATTAGAAACGTAAAACTGAACAAATCAAATGAAAATCGAATAAATTACCCGGTCAATATAGCAACTAGATAGATCTCTTGCCGTTTCAGAGGAGACTCCTTGTGGCACAGCGAATCCAAGGAACCCATCATTGGCATGAAGGCAAGTAAAAATAAAACCAACTATAATTGGATCATAGATTTATTTATCCATGATCTAATTATATTTGATCAATACACTATTGTCAACATGCCAATAGTACACCAAAATGGAATCAAACCATGCCCCTTAACTTTCAACTAGACCTTGATTCTTTAATCAATATCGTGCTACCCCGGAGCGCTAGGGAGCCTATTTACTGAACCGGAAGGACCGAGAGAAGGAGGCGCACTGATATCAGGATTCCTTGCTCGGTCGGGGCTCTTGACGAACTTACTTGCTCTCAACCTAACCCCAGGACGGGGGGAATAGCGAGAGCCCTCCGAGTCAACACACTCTCTGCTATATGCTATATCAGAGTCCTTTTTCTCCCGCGTTTTTCTAAGATCTCAAGATCTTCTTTCTTTATAGGCTGCGAATGTTCTCGTTTGTTAATTTTAGGAGGCAGATATCCTCTGCCATATACGAGCCAACGAGTCTCTTTAAGCATTTCCAGACATCACAAGTTTCACACCCACTCACCACGGGTAAGGAGGCAAGTAGCGAGGCATGACCCCTATTGACTTTGGAATCTAGTTCTTCATACTGTACCTCGGTTGCTGTTAAGAGGTCCTTTTTTTCGTGATTTAAAGAAGTATCTCTTCAAGACCTTATACTCCGAGACTTGCCTCAGAGTAGCTCCCATTCCGCCATGGTTGACGCCTACCATGGTGAATAGATTCGGCGGAGTTGAAGGTTCTAGTGCCGAGAAATTCGAAGATTCCAGTATCAGGATTCGGTTTATTTCTTCGAGGACTGGACGCTTTGCTTGAAGGTCCTCTTTTAGGAAGTTATCCAAAGAGCAGCCCCGCCAGAAATTTCTCTGGAGAATTTTCTGACAGGGCTATTATATAAACGGATGGAAATTTGTTTGTTTTTCGCTATCGAAATTTGATAGCGGAAAGCTCACTTTTCCCATTCAGATACCTGTCACAGCAGTCCAGGAGGCCTTTGCCAGGCTGGCTCTAAATTTTTTAGAGCGAGATTTTCCTGACCGGCGGGGACAATAAGGCGCCTGCCCTTATGAATCCTTTGGGGTTCATTAAGGTAGCTGACAGGTGTTAATGGTTCATTGCCAACAATTCTTACTGTGGGAGTTTCAAACGGATCTTCCCAACAAGCCGCCTGGAGCGAGGTACATTGAGTACCTGCGCTTGGAAAGGAAAGGTTACGCGCACCCATTATTTTGGGGGTTAAGCGCTCACGCTTTGCCTTCAAGTCATCAATTTCGGCTGTAAGATTGCTCTCTTCCCATTGCAGTTGACCAGCTGTTAGCATTTCGGTGCGATAGTAGGTGTCGAGCTCTACCCCTTCTTCATAGGAAATAATACCATTATTATCATAGCCGATTGAGGCCGTGCGTAATAATAGTTGAAGTTGATTTGCGCGGTTTAACGCTTCTCGTAAAATGAAGCGTTTTTTACCCACCAAACACCTCTTTTTTTCTAGTTGTTGGTCTATCTGATCCAGTTGCTCTGAAAGAGTCAATGGCCGCTCAATCATTGCATACGGGGAAATCCCAGATGCTTGCGAGATGGAGCAAACTACTATAATTGTTACACACGAGCAAGCCCACGCAAAAAATCTCCATAGAACCTTCCCGGAAGCCGCAAAAAAAGAACAAGTCGGGTCCAAAATAAATATAACTATTTTTCCGAAGGTGGTGGAGTAGAAAGCTACTAAACCACCCATTAATTGATGAAGCTTCACCACTTCCCGAGCAAGACACTTGACAAGATAGAAGAACATATAACTTTTATGGGCCTCCCTTCCCAGTACTAAATTTTTTTTTTTTATTTGTTCTCCTTTACCCTTACCATAAGGGTAATTGAACCCTTAACATCGCATTACATTCAGCAATTTAATGAACCTACCAATACTATGGCTCATCGAATTATTATATGATATGTAATTACAAAAGTCAAGAAAAACAAAAAGAAAAAGGATTCTTTACTTCTTTACGAAGAGAGGACAACCCAGTCCTAAATCCCCTTTATCATGGATTCGAAATTCGTTTAAATAACCCGAAGTTCCTTAAAAAGTCCTTTTTTTGAAATATCATGCAGAATTCCTGTGGGTTGAGCACCCCTTTCGAGAAAATATAGAAAAACGGGAACATTTGAATAGGTTTGATTCGTTCGCGGATCGTAAAAACCCACTTTCCCGAGATCTCCTCCTTCTCTTCCGGAGCGAACATCAATTGCAACGATTCGATAGATGGCTCATTGGGATAGATATAGATGCACAATGCCCCCCCGTAGAAACGTATGAGAGGCTTTCTCCTCGTACGGCTCGAGAAAGAATGATTTGAATTATATAGTTCCAAATCGATCTATACAATTCCCAAATTCATTACTATGCTTTGATTCATTTTTTCTTCCGTCCCGAAAAAGAAAAATCATCCGTACTCATAACTCAAGTTGTCTAATTCTAAAAGAGCTAGAAAATCCTTAGACGTAATCATTTCATTTATTGATTATTGAGCGGTCTCTACTTCATTTTCTTTGTCTCGTTTCGAATCCTTTTTGATTCCAATGATTGAGACAATTCAAAAATGGCGTTTTCTTGTTCTGGGATCCTTTATCTTTGCTTTGAATCATTGGGTTTAGACATTACTTCGGTGATCTTTAATCGTTTCAAAAGGGCAGCAACGTCCTTTTTGATATTTCTTTATATCGAAGAATCATACGAACGGTTGATTCGCCTGTTATATACTTTTGTTATGATCGAAATCAAAATAGTTTTTTTTTCACTTCCAACAAAATTTCCTCGAAACTTTTGGTGAATTTGACTGTTTTAGATTTTGATATTGAAGAGATACTTACGAAGTTGTTCCCACTTATTGATTGACACTAACCCTAGATCCTTATCCCTGAGAAATGAATAAATACTTTACTTTCTGCTCGAGCTCCATCAAGGATTATTTCCAACCCAGCAAAAAAGGGTTGGTCTAGTGGAACAGAACAAACTATGTCGAGCCAAGAGCATCTTTATTCCTATACAAAATGGTGGATGTAAGAATCCACAGATGATCATGTCCTTCAAGTCGCACGTTGCTTTCTACCACATCGTTTTAAACGAAGTTTTACCATAACACGCCCCTAGTTTGAAATTCGTATCGAATTGATTCAATTATGAAATCATGAATAGTCATTGGCTCAATAGGTTCATAGCAATCTATATTTGATACTTTCACTTTCTTTTTCCATATGTCCAGGTAAACAAAATTTCGTTGGCTGGAGAATTCTAAGGCGGATAACATAACCTGTCTATTTTTTAAAATAGAAGCAGCCGATTCTTACCAAATAGTTATAGTTTCGAATCAGACTGCCCTGGGACGGAAGGATTCGAACCCTCGCATATCGGGACCAAAACCCGTTGCCTTGCCGCTTGGCCACGCCCCATTTAGGCTTATCTTTCATACTAAGATATGATATAGGTATTTGTCAATGTCAATTTTCGCTTAAATCTCTAGGAAATAGATTGGATTATTGCTAGGATTTAACACGTGTAGTTGTAGAATCCAACAGAATTTATTGATCATTACATATAATTCAATTAAGATAATGTATGAAAGTATGATTCCTTCTACTCTCGTTTGAGCATGGAAGGCTTTTTGATTGGGTGATTCAAAGAAAAATAAAGATTTTTGGTGTACCTTATTACTTTACTTTTTTTGCTTCTATCACGCAATCAAAATACAATTATCTCCAAGAAGGAAATGTTTGTTATGCTGAATATCTTTAGTTTGATCTGTATCTGTCTTAATTTTGCCCTTCATTCAATTAGTTTTGTTTTCGCTAAATTGCCCGAGGCTTACGCTTTTTTGAATCCAATCGTAGATGTTATGCCAGTCATACCTGTGCTCTTTTTGCTCTTAGCCCTTGTTTGGCAAGCTGCTGTCAGTTTTCGATGATATTTTGACTCCTTTCTTACAAGCATTCCTCAATTTTTAGGAGAAAAAAGATTCTAATAATTTAATTGATAAGCGACGATAAGTTTTACATTAGGACCCTCGATTCACACATGGAAATTTTGGGACCTCCTATATCCCGAACTTTCAATGACCAAGGACCCTATTAGTATTAATTAGGGTCCCCTAAATTACAATTATATATAGAGAGATGGGGCATGAAAGAGAATTTTGGTAAAAAAATCTTATTCCAAATGTATTTCTGAAAATGACTTTCTTTTGTATTTGTAGAAAGCACTTCATTTCTTGATGTGAAACAAAATACTAAAAATGGATAATCTATTCCCCTTATTTTCCAAACCTGATTGATCTTGGAGATTTTGTAATGCTTACTCTCAAACTCTTCGTTTACACAGTAGTGATATTCTTTGTTTCTCTCTTCATCTTCGGATTCCTATCTAATGATCCAGGACGGAATCCTGGACGTGGGGAATAAAAAAAAGGCGTTTTTTTCTTTTCCTTGCTCGAGTTCCATTCCATGTTATGATTTTCTCTATTCTAGACATTGAACTATGATAAAATCAGAAAAAAGGGTTCGGATTTTTTATTTTGTAAAGGCAAATATCAAGTCATCGGAGGAGACGGAAAGAGAGGGATTCGAACCCTCGGTACGAATAAGTCGTACAGCAGATTAGCAATCCGCCGCTTTCGTCCACTCAGCCATCTCTCCCACTTGAAAAAGGAGAATTAACCTGGTATGATTATGCATTAAATAAAATCAAAAGTCTTTCTTTTTTATTCTAGAGACTTTTTATTATAGACTATAGAGACTCATTAGATCTCTAATTTAGATAGAGATTCATTTGATTAGTAATTCCATTCGAATTCCATTTCGATACCGAGGATATTTCCCATAGAAAAAAAAAGGAAAGAACCTTTCTTTCGTTTGAACGATTTTTTGATCCCCCGGCCTGGCTAGGTACTGACCAGGCCAGGCCATTTCTTTCATGCTTGTTTTTTTCTAACGAATCATAGATCCAATGATTTATTGGATTTGAAAAAACTTGTTATTGAAGCAACAACAATCGGAATAGAAAAGAACGGGGTATTTCCACTCCTCTGATAGATGATAGAAGTGTCATTTCTTATTATTTATATTTATTCTTTCTTGTTCGTTTCTTGGTTTGTAAAAAAATAAAAAAGTCTCATTATACTTAGCATACTTAATTAATATAAGAAACGTATTTATACTATAACTTAAACTTAGTTATTTCTTTTAGGGACAAACTTGATTTGAACTCCCGAGTCAAATAA